GTTCCAGAAGATGTTAATGGTAAGCAAGAAGATTGTTTACGAAGAAACAACAAGAAAAATTCATATTCTGATACATAAGAGTTATATAGGAATCGAAATAGTCTTTTATTTTCTTTTTTCAAAAGAAAAATCGATTTCATTGAAGTAATAAGACTATTCCAATTCGAATAGTAGTTGAGAAAGAATCGCAATAAATGCAAAGATGGAACATCTTTGATCCGGTATTGAAGGAGTTGAACCAAGATTTCAAAATGGATAGGATAGGGTATTTCTATATGTGATAGATAATGTAAATGCAAAAATTTGTCTTCTAAAAAGGGAAATATTGAATGAATAGATCGTAAATTCTGAAACTTCGGTGTTTCTTTTTCTTTCGGACAAGATAATTCTCGTAGCGAGAATGGGATTTCTACAACGATCGCAAACCCCTCAGATAGAATCTGAGAATAAAACTCAGAATAAAAAAAATTGTTGTAATCCAACAATCGATCTTGGTTAGGATGATTAACCGAGTTAATCCAAAAATTCTGCTGATACATTCGAATAATTAAACGTTTCACAAGTAGTGAACTAAATTTCTTGTTATTACAACTAACAATTTCCACAGGTTCGGAACCTTTTAATCCATAATCATGGGCAAATGCATAAATATACTCCTGAAAGAGAAGTGGGTAAACGAAGTATTGTTGACGAGATTTCTGTTTTTCTGAATACCCTTCCAATTTTTCCATTTGTATTTCTACTTGAATCAGAAAGAAGAAGCATTTCTCGGTTTCTCAAATGATGATACATAGTGCAATATGGTCAAAACAGGGTGTTGCATTTTTTAATACAAACCCTGGAAAGAAAAGGAATCTAATCCACAGATCTTTTCCTTTTCTATCCAATTAGTTTATGTTTGTTCTAATTACAAAAGAGAACAAATCTTTTATTTTTGCAGGCCAATCGCTCTTTTGACTTTGGAATCCAGTCTCTTTATCAATATAAAGCTTCTTTTACACATTCAATCCATAACATCCCTTTTCAATCTATAATCAAGAATAATTAGGATTTCTAAAAAAAAAAAAAGAAAAAATCAAGGGTCCGTTCATAGGAAAACCCAACCTTTCCCCGCATCAGGCACTAATCTATTTTTAACGTCTAATTAGATCGGGGAATCATTTCAATTAAGAAGTTAAGCTCGTTGCTTTTTATTTTACCAGAATTGGAGCCAGGCTCTATCCATTTATTCACTAGACCCAGAAAATCAGAATTTTTTATTCCATTCCAAAAATCAAAAATAAGAAATTGATTTTATTACGACATGCTATTTTTTCCATTCATTACCCTTGAGGATCAGTCGTGGTCTTCTAGACTCTACCAAGAGTCTGGACGAATTTGTTGCTTCATCCAAATGTGTAAAAGATCATAGTCGCACTTAAAAGCCGAGTACTCTACCATTGAGTTAGCAACCCAGATAAAATAGGATCTTAGATATGATCGAAACCCAAAAATCAATGGAATTACACCGCACGCTCCTGTCAAAACATTGAACTAGCAAAACATTAAAAGAAAGATTTTATCGCCCATTAAAAACACTCAAATGCCAAAATGAACAGGTCCGGCTAAATTTCACTAAGGTTAAAAAAGGAGCGGCCCCAATCACGATAGCAAAATTGTCATTTTTTTAGCAATTTATATTTCTTTATATAAATAAATCTTGTATGAGAGTACATGCAAGAGGGACAACCCTATCATTTGAGCGAAGTGTAGACAGAAAAACCTAATATGGAGTGAGGATAAAGAGACCTATCTATCTACAAATTCTATTTGTTCAATAGACCTTTGTCAATGGAAATACAATGGTAAGAAAACAAATTAGATAGAAAAAGTAAATAAAATAAGGGCTTATGTTGGATTGGCACGACATAAATCCAGTCAAAAATAGGACTAAGAAGGAGGCAAATTGTGTCTAAATAATTAGACAACGAGGGATACTAGTGATCCTCTCCTACTTTTTTATTCATTTAGTTCTTCAATTAACTCAAAGTTCCTTCTTTTTCTTTAAAGAATTCTGCCTTCCTTAAAATATCATAAACAGTTCTTGTAGGTTGAGCACCCTTTTCAAGGAAATAGAGAATAGCTGGAACATTTAAACAAGTTTGATTCTTTATCGGATCATAAAAACCTACTTTTCGAAGATCTCTTCCTTCTCTTCGAGATCGAACATCAATTGCAACGATTCGATAGACAGCTTATTGGGATAGATGTAGCTAAACAATGCCCCCCCTAGAAACGTATAGGAGGTTTTCTCCTCATACGGCTCGAGAAAAAGATTCTAATTTCTGTCTATATCTATAATACAAGTAGATAGAAATTAGACTATGACTTGCATTAATTTCCTTACAGAAAAAACAAATTACATTTATACTCATGACTCAAGTTGGTTAATTTTGACTGACAGACTTAAAAGGAAAAATCCTTCCAAATTTTTTGAGTCGTCTCTAAACTCTTTTCTTTGTCTCATCTCGAACGAATTGACTTTTATTCCTTATTATGATCCAATTCTATTGTTGAGACAATTGAAAATCGCGTTTACTTGTTCCGGAATTCTTTATCTTTGATTTGTGAAATCCTTGGGTTTAGACATTACTTCGGGAATTCCTATTCTTTTTTCTTTCAAAAGAGTAGCAACATGCCCTTTTTTTCTTATTTCCTTCGATAAAGCATTTCCCTCTTCTATAGAAATCGAATATGGGCGATTGATTCTAATAGACTTTTAATTGAAAGAGTTTTTCCAATCTTCCAAAATTGGACTTTCTTCTTATTTTAACCTTTCGATTTCTATATTAAGGATAGACTGACAAAGTTGGCCTAATTTATTAGTTTTCACTAACCCTAGATTCTTTCCCTTGATAAAAAATCAATTCTGTCCTCTCGAGCTCCATCGTGTACTATTTACTTACAAACAACCCAGCGCAAATTTGGTTCGGGACGAATAGAACAGACTATGTCGAGCCAAGAGCATTTTCATTACTATGGAAAATGATGGATAACAAAATCCACAATCGATCATGTCCTTCAAGTCGCACGTTGCTTTCTACCACATCGTTTTAAACGAAGTTTTACCATAACAAACATTCCTCTAATTTCATTGCAAAGTGGTATAGGGAATTGATCCAATATGGATGGGATCATGAATAGTCATTGGTTTAGTTTAGTTTTTTGTATACTAATTAAAACTTGCTATCTATGGAGAAATATGGATAAAAGAAAAAAGTATTTATCGGGGAAGACTCCGCAAAGATCCAATTTATTTAAACCCATATTCTATCATATGAAGGAAACATAGTTCGAAAAAGACGAATAAACAAGTTTGCTTAAGACTTATTTTTTATTGAATTTCCATCCTCAACAGAGGACTCGAGATGGTCAATCCTGAAATGAGAAGCGAAGGATCGACTCTTCTCCAACAAATAAACTATCAACCTCAAAAAAAGTTTAATTAATTTAATTACTATATTAGAATTAGATTAGCATTAGAATTAGATTAGCAATATATTTTTCCATAACAAAAACAATTAACTATTAACTAAATAAACTATTCCAATGAAAAGATTGAAAGTTTTTTGGTAGTTATAGAATTCTCGTACTTCTTCGACTCGAATACCAAAAGAGGAAAAAAAAATGAAGTAAAAAAAAAACACATTTCGTGTAAAGTCAAATTAAGGCCTTTGCTTTTACTTATAGCATTCTTTCTTTTACCTAAAAGAAGCAACTCCAAATCAAAAATCAGGAGAAGTATGATTTTTTGAATCCATTCTATCCAACGAACAGTTCTTACCTTATCCTTACCAGAATGGATCATTCTGGATATTTAAAGAATCGCAGATCGAGATGGTTTTCGCTTAACCAAAGAGGGGCCCTTTTTACTAATAATATAATACAACAAAAATATATCTCTATCATAAAGGGATAGGTCTCATTTTTTATACAGTGTTTTACGTCAAGTTTAAAATTTTTTCAATTAATTCGAAAGCCGAGTAGACAGAATATATGAATTTCTCTCTAATCCTCACATTCCATTGATTTAGAAATGGATATTTCCAAATCAGATAATATCTAAAATACAAAAATGGAGTTCCTATCCATAGAATAGAAACCCTTTTTCTTTTTTCGCAAGCCGATCTTGGTCAAAAGTTTTAAGACCTGTGCTGAAACTAAAAACTTCCTATTCTTTAATCTGGCCATGAAATATAGAATTAGGATACCCCCTTTATTTTCTTTTTATTTACTTACTTTAGTTCTTTAGTTCGGGAAAAAAAAATAGGGGGTCCTTCTTTTCTTTCACATTAGATGTCAAATGTATCATGTAAGAATTCCCCCTTCATGGATATGGAGCATAAAGTTTATCTAAGAAGTTCGAATTTCAAAACACATATGAGTAATGAGTAGTAGTAGGGGCATATCCTGAATGTGACTGATAGACCCAATTTTTCATGAAAATAAAGATATTCAATTTGACTGGACTTGACACTTGATTATGTTTTCTGAGAAAGAAAAAGAATGCTTAGAAATGCATCTAATCTAAGAGTTCATAAGAGATAATTATTCTCTTTAATAAACTTTCTTTTGTCTCGTGTGGGGTACAATATGATTTCATCTTTCGTTTCATCAGAAAAAATCTGGGACGGAAGGATTCGAACCTCCGAGTAACGGGACCAAAACCCGCTGCCTTACCACTTGGCCACGCCCCATTTCTGGTTTTATGCGACACTAACGAACACTATTATGTTTATTTGTTATTCGTCAATCCCACTTCAATTACATAAAAAATGAGGGATACTCTCTTGCTAGGATTCTAGACATGCGGATAATATAGAATCCAAAAAATGCATTGATCATTACATGGAATTCTATTAAGATATTATATGAAAGTCGAATTTCTTCCATTCTCATTTGAGAGTGCGAATACAAGGAGGTATTTTGCGTTTGGGAAAGTCCGAAGAAAAAAGGATTTTGAACCCGCCTTTTCTTTTTTCCCTTAGAAAAATAACTCAATCAAAATCCAATTATCTACTCTACAAGAACGAAATGCTTGTTATGCCTAATATACTTAGTTTAACCTGTATCTGTTTTAATTCTGTTCTTTATCCGACTAGTTTTTTCTTCGCCAAATTGCCCGAAGCTTATGCCATTTTCAACCCAATCGTGGATTTTATGCCTGTCATACCTATACTCTTTTTTCTATTAGCCTTTGTTTGGCAAGCTGCTGTAAGTTTTCGATGAAATCTTTACTACTCTGTTCTGTCTGCCAAATTGAATGATGTATTCATTCCAAAAAAATTCTAAAAATGAATAAAAGCCGAGAAGTCTTATATTATGAACCTTCGACTCTAAAATTCTAATTCTTCTACATTGAATGTATAGCTGCAGCAATAAATTGGGATCCGCCTTTCTACCCCACCCCCTGCACCTACGTTGAGCAGGTACCTTTAGGTACCCACACAATACCTAACCTAATTTTTGATATTGATAAGAGTGCTTATTAGAAATCAATTCTTGCAATTTTTTTCAAGAATTGATTTTTTCATTTTTAGGTGTAAAAATAAAAAAACCCATCCTAGTGGATCTGTGTGGTAAGGAAAAATGGGTAATCTATTCCTTAAAAAAAAATCTTGGAGATTATGTAATGCTTACTCTCAAACTTTTTGTTTATACAGTAGTGATATTCTTTGTTTCCCTCTTTATCTTTGGATTCTTATCTAATGACCCAGGACGTAATCCTGGGCGTGAGGAGTAAAAATCCAAATTTTTTTGGAATTTTCTCTTACAAATTGGATTTGTTTCGTACATTTATCTATGAGAAAATCCGGGGGTCAGAATTCCTTCCAATTCGAAAGTCCCAAATGATCCGAGGGGGCGGAAAGAGAGGGATTCGAACCCTCGGTACAAAAAAATTGTACAACGGATTAGCAATCCGCCGCTTTAGTCCACTCAGCCATCTCTCCCCGTTCCAAATCGAAAGGTTTCCGTGATATGACAGAGGCAAGAAATAACGATTGCAAAAAATCCTTCCTTTTTCTTTCAAAAGTCCATAAAAATTATATTGCCAATTCCATTTGAATTATATTCTTTTTTCTTAATGTTAATAAAAAAAAGAAGAAAATTCTTGTTTTTTCTTTCTAAAATTCGATATTGGCTGAGAAACAATCAGATGGATTTTCTCTTCAGCGGGCATTTTCATATAGGACTTGTTATAATAAAACAAGCAGGTTATATAAAAAATAAAAAACTCTTTTTTCGATTATTTATAAACAAAACAAAAAGGGTTCTTATCAAACCCACCATAAAATTGGAAAGAAAGATAAAGTAAGTAGACCTGACTCCTTGAATGATGCCTCTATCCACTATTCTGATATATAAATTCGATGTAGATGAAATTGTATAAGCGGATTTTTTGTATTTCCTTAGACTTAGACCGCGCAAGGCAAGAATTTTTCGCTATTTACGATTTCATATTCTTGTTACTAGATGTTCTATAGGAATAAGAAGAAATCGCAACTCCTTTCCGCTACACATAAAAATTGATTTCGAAAGTCAATTTTTTTTTTTCAATATCTTTCTTTTTTTTTCAGAATCCCATTTTTGTTCTTCCACCCATGCAATAGAGAGCGAATGGGAAAAGAGGGGTTACTTTTATTTTCATTTTTCCTTAAAAGATAGGCTTTGAAATAGGAGTCATGGAATAATGCTGAATTCAAATGTTTATTTCTATAGTATAAGAAAAACTAATCGAATCAAATTCATGGATTTACCACGACCTCGGTTGTGACCCCATAGATAAAAATGCAAAATTTCTATCTTCGAGACCTTTGAAAAAGGGCATTGAACGAGAAAGAAATTGTCCACAGATAATCAAACTATCGTATGCCTTGGAAGTGATATGAGGTGCTCGGAAATGGTTGAAGTAATTGAATAGGAGGATCACTATGACTATAGCCCTTGGTAGAGTTACTAAAGAAGAAAATGATCTATTTGATATTATGGACGACTGGTTACGAAGGGACCGTTTCGTTTTTGTAGGATGGTCCGGCCTATTGCTCTTTCCTTGTGCTTATTTCGCTTTAGGGGGTTGGTTTACAGGGACAACTTTTGTAACTTCTTGGTATACCCATGGATTGGCTAGTTCCTATTTGGAAGGTTGTAATTTCTTAACCGCGGCAGTTTCCACCCCTGCCAATAGTTTAGCACACTCTTTGTTGCTACTATGGGGCCCGGAAGCGCAAGGGGATTTTACTCGTTGGTGTCAATTAGGCGGTCTGTGGACTTTTGTCGCTCTCCATGGGGCTTTTGCACTAATAGGTTTCATGTTACGTCAATTTGAACTTGCTCGGTCTGTTCAATTGCGGCCTTATAATGCAATTTCATTCTCTGCTCCAATCGCTGTTTTTGTTTCCGTATTCCTTATTTATCCACTGGGGCAATCTGGTTGGTTCTTTGCGCCGAGTTTTGGCGTAG